TTAATTAATTTAATAAAAAATTAATTTAATAAAACGGAATAATTTTTTTGAAATGAAAATTCTTAAATTATAAGACAAGAACAAGAAAATAACAAATATTATGAATAATAAAAAGGTGGATTATCATACATATATTTCGTGTAGAAACATGTAGAAGGGTGAATACGTCCGTTTATTTACATATTTTTTATTTACACATTTATTGAATTTTTGAATAAATATTTATTCAAAAAATACTTATATTAAAACATATACTTATATATTCCTTATTTAAGTATATACTCACTTAGGTATACTTATTATAATATAATAATTATATTTATATAAAATAAATATTATATATGAATTATATCTTATATATGAATTATAAGATATCTTTCTAACAATATAAGGTTAAAATAAAAATATTAATATAAAACAATAAATAAAAATAACAGGTACAAATATTAAATCGAGGTACCCATTCAATGATAACTCTCAACAACTTTCCCTCCATTTTTGTGCCTTTAGTAGGCTTAGTATTTCCGGCAATTGCAATGGTTTCTTTATCTCTTCATGTTCAAAAAAACAAAATTTTTTAGATACTATAGGGACAAATTTTATCCATTTTTTTTTTTTCAAAACTGACTTGGATCATAACACCCATATCTATTTAGTAGAATATGGTATAACATGTTGCTTCTTTCGAGCATAAGCTCTTATGTATGTGTAAACATGATATAGGGGTAAATTCATTTTTCAAATGGATCGGCATCGGGGATAATTTCGGAAACGTAAAGTCAATATATATATGTGGATAGCTATAGGAAATCGTATGAAAGAGATGTTATTATTTTAGTTTCGATCTAAGCAATTCGATGAATTATTCTTAAAGGTTCACATCATAGTAGTGCTGGTTGATGAAAGTTACTTCGGAAACAAAAAAAGTAAAATCCAATTTATTTTTGTTATTTTTCCAATTCCAATAAAATGCAACTAGGTCTAGTGAGAATATGAGTTGGCGATCAGAACGTATATGGATAGAACTTATAGCGGGATCTCGAAAAATAAGTAATTTCGGCTGGGCCCTTATTCTTTTTTTAGGTTCATTAGGGTTTGTATTGGTTGGAACCTCCAGTTATTTTGGTAGGAATTTTATATCTTTATTTCCTTCTCAGCAAATCCATTTTTTTCCACAAGGGATCGTGATGTCTTTCTATGGGATCGCGGGTCTTTTTATTAGTTCTTACTTGTGGTGCACAATTTTGTGGAATGTAGGTAGTGGTTATGATCGATTCGATATAAAAGAGGGCATAGTGTGTATTTTTCGTTGGGGATTCCCTGGAAAAAACCGTCGCATATTCCTCCGATTCCTTATGAAAGACATTCAGTCCATCAGAATAGAAAATAAAGAGGGTATTTTTGCTCGTCGGGTCCTTTATATGGAAATCAGAGGCCAGGGGTCCATTCCCTTGACGCGTACTGATGAGAATTTGACTCCGCGAGAAATTGAGCAAAAAGCTGCTGAATTGGCCTATTTCTTGCGCGTACCAATTGAAGTATTTTGAAAAAAGAAATTGAAGAATTAATACTTTGCAAGAGGGAAAAAACTCAAGAATCCTCTTTTTTTCTATACCATAAGTTAACGGAAGTTGCTTATTCGAGCCAAAGTAAACGTATCCGAAACAACCCTAAAACGAAAATTTTTGTGTCCATAATTTTTTTTTTTCAAAATATTTGATATTTTTTTTAATAGAACAGGAGTTCTTTCGTCTCGAAATCCTACTAAATATTAATTTAATTTGAAGTGGGCTCTTTTTTATTCTATTTCTGTATTCTTTCTAGATTCAAGGACTAACCACTATACTGCATCACAAATAAAAACTCCGAAATGGATTAATGGGCTAGATGACTTGGAATATAACTTATGCTTGATAGAAATATTAGTATCATATAGAGTCGACGCATGGGGTGAGTTCATTAAAACTTCAAAAATTCACAGACGAAAAAATGGCAAAAAAGAAAGTATTAATTTCCCTTCTATATCTTGCATCTATAGTATTTTTGCCTTGGTGGGTCTCTCTCTCATTTCAAAAAAGTCTGGAATCTTGGATTACAAATTGGTGGAATATTAGGCAATCCGAAATTCTTTTGAATGATATTCAAGAAAAGAGTATTCTAAAAAAATTCATAGACTTAGAGGAACTCCTTCGTTTGGAGGAAATGATAAAGGAATACCCGGAAACACATTTACAAAAGCTTCGCGTTGAAATCTACAAAGAAACGATCCAATTGATCAAGATGCACAATGAGGATCGTATCCATACAATTTTACACTTCTCGACAAATATAATCTGTTTCGTTATTCTAAGTGGTTATTCTATTTTAGGTAATCAAGAACTTGTTATTCTTAACTCTTGGGTTCAAGAATTCCTATATAACTTAAGCGACACAATAAAAGCTTTTTCTATTCTTTTATTAACTGATTTATGTATCGGATTCCATTCGCCCCACGGTTGGGAATTAATGATTGGCTCTGTCTACAAAGATTTTGGATTTACTCATAATGATCAAATTATATCCGGTCTTGTTTCTACTTTTCCAGTCATTTTAGATACAATTTTTAAATATTGGATCTTTCGTTATTTAAATCGTGTATCTCCTTCACTTGTAGTGATTTATCATTCAATGAACGACTGAAAAATTATCGACCGACCTAATTAGAATATTTGGTACTTTGTACATAAGCAAAACATTCAAAATAGTACTTAATCTTTTTACCCAGCCAAGCTATTTCTCCAATATTTCAGAAAATTTATTTCATTAAATAGCAAAATTATAGATAGGGAACTCTACTAGCGACCTACCTAATTTTATTGTAGAAAATTTCGGGATCAATGATTGGACCATGCAAACTAAAAAAACCTTTTCGTCGATAAAGAAAGAGATTACTCGATCCATTTCCGTATCACTCATGATAATGATATATATAATAACTCAGGCACCCATTTCAAATGCCTATCCCATTTTTGCACAGCAGGGTTATGAAAATCCACGAGAAGCAACTGGCCGTATTGTATGTGCCAATTGCCATTTAGCTAATAAACCCGTGGATATCGAGGTTCCACAAGCGGTACTTCCGGATACTGTATTTGAAGCAGTTGTTCGAATTCCCTATGATCTGCAAGTGAAACAAGTTCTTGCTAATGGTAAAAAAGGAGCTTTGAATGTAGGGGCTGTTCTTATTTTACCCGAGGGGTTTGAACTAGCCCCCCCCGATCGTATTTCGCCTGAGATTAAAGAAAAGATAGGAAATTTGGCTTTTCAAAGTTACCGCCCTACTAAAAAAAATATTCTTGTGATAGGTCCTGTTCCTGGTCAGAAATATAGTGAAATCACCTTTCCTATTCTTTCCCCGGACCCCGCTACTAAGAAAGAAGTTCACTTCTTAAAATATCCCATATATGTCGGCGGGAACAGAGGAAGGGGTCAGATTTATCCCGACGGGAGCAAGAGTAACAATAATGTTTATAATGCTACAGCAGCTGGTATAGTAAGCAAAATCATACGAAAAGAGAAAGGGGGGTACGAAATAACCATAGTGGAGGCATCGGATGGGCGTCAAGTGGTTGATATTATCCCTCCAGGGCCAGAACTTCTTGTTTCCGAGGGCGAATCCATCAAACTTGATCAACCATTAACGAGTAATCCTAATGTGGGCGGATTTGGTCAGGGGGATGCGGAAGTAGTACTTCAAGATCCATTACGTGTCCAAGGCCTTTTGCTCTTCTTGGCATCTGTTATTTTGGCACAAATCTTTTTAGTTCTTAAAAAGAAACAGTTTGAGAAGGTTCAATTGTCCGAAATGAATTTCTAGATCCTCGGATTTTTCAACATCAAGCTCTAAAAAGAAACAAACTCTTGTTGGCAATTAGATTATGTAATAATTATATTATGTAATTGTGTATGATCAAAAAATTTTTGTTTGTTTCTTTTTTTTTTTTTCTACGAGATTTCGGGAATTACTTATACCGGTCATGATATGTATATTTTGACGAAGACTATTTTATTTCACTTATCTCTTCTTTGTTTTTTCATTCCAAATCGAAGTGTTATAGAATGAATCAGTAGTTTTCTATTCGAATAGAACCAAAACAAAAGATAAATAAGCGGAAAATGGAAACCAAAGTATAAATGAAAGGAATAAAGGGTTTTATTTTAGGGGGGGGGGGTTGTTCGTCTCCTAGTCCTTGAGACAAGAAAAGGGATTTTCCCCAACCCCTTCTTGTGTCGAATTAATATTAATAATGATTCTTGATCCTGTTCGTCAAAAATGACTATTCGTAGTTTCCATTTTTTTCTCGGTTTATCATAACCTTTTTTCGATTTATCATGTTAAGTAGTGGACAAACAAAAATATAGGTAAATTTATTGAACAAATACAAATAGAACTTCTTCAAGTTCAATGAACTTCTAAAATCGAAAAAAGGAAATTTTTATTAGATTAAATAGAGTAAGGTTCTATTTTATTAGTATACAAAGGGTTTGCATGATACCTAATAGATATAAATATATATCTATATATAGAACTATATAAAATTGTGAGTCATTCTAAAATCTAAAAGGGGAAATTGAGTGATTACTTCTTTGTTTTAATTTTGAAAGTATTCACAGATACCTTCGAGTAAAAGATTTTCTGAATCAATTAATAATAATGAAGTGGATTTTTTTTTTGAAATATTTATACAAAAAAATATTATAAGAACTCAACGGGACCTACCCCCTCTTTCCTTGTCTGATTCGAGGGGGATCCCGTTGAGTTCTTATGCTTTCATGTCTATAACCCAGTTCGTCTGGTTATTACAGAGATGAACCTAATCCGGAATATGAACCATAAAAGAAAATACCGATTAAACCAATCACAACAATACCGGTTACAGTACCTATTATCCAAAGAGGAATCCTTCCAGTAGTATCGGCCATTTGCCCGACTTTCCTCCACATTTTATCAAGTGGTCATG